AAAGAATAGAGTTTCGTTTCGAAAGGCAATGAAAAAAGCTATTGAATTAACTGAAAAAGCAGATACAAAGGGAATTCAAGTACAAATTGCAGGGCGTATCGACGGAAAGGAAATAGCACGTGTCGAATGGATCAGAGAAGGTAGGGTTCCCCTACAAACCATTCGAGCCAAAATTGATTATTGTTCCTATACAGTTCGAACTATCTATGGGGCATTAGGAATCAAAATTTGGATATTTGCAGACGAGGAATAATGGGCCTTTCGTTGTCTTTCTGTTCCATCCATCCGGCAATTGAATAAAAAATCACAAACTCGTTCATTTTTTTCCGTTCAATCAAAAAAATGAGAATTTTTTCGAATTCTTAATTCTATAGGGTTGAATAACAATTCGATTGACTCCATCTCCATATAATTGCTATGCTTAGTGTGTGACTCGTTGGTTTTTTATTTAGAGTTAGGTTAGGATTAAAAAACAAAGGGCCATCCCCTAGTATGAACTAATAACTATATAACTAATAACCAGCTCATTGCTTCGTATTATCTGGATCCAAGGAACCAGTCGCTATATGATGTATTGATCATATTGTTGTAGCAACTGAAGCATTTTTTTTTACATAAAAGAAAAATCAATCTATAAGGTTGTGAAGCAAAAACAAAGGGATATGGATAAATGGAGGGGTGAGAGAAAGAAAGAAAAAGAATAGCAATGATATATGATTCCAATATGTATGGTCTATGAACTATCTTATAAAAGGCAATGTAATAAAGCATTAATGTATTCGTCCATAATTAATAATTAGATTCGATGAATATGAATACAATTTATACGAAAAATAAAAAAGAATAAAGAGCGCCGAGTCAATAAAGACTGAGAAGATTGATTCAGGAACAAATTTTATTAGGAGCTCCATTGCAGAGTTCGGGCCTAGTCATTAATCGAGAAGCGATGGGAACGACAGAACCTGTGACTGAGGAAGATTCCCTTGAAAACGAATCCTAATGATTCATTGGGTGGGATGGCGGAACGAGCCAAGAACCAATTCATTTATTCTGATAGGTCATGGAACGCCCCTACGAATGAAAGGGATGTTGAAAGAGCAAATATTCGCCCGCGAAAGCCTTACTGGATTGCTAAGTTTTGGGCAATTCAATAAAAATAAATAAAATAAAGGTAAAAATAAATGAAGATTCATTAATTATAAAATGGAATTTCTCATTTTATTTTATTCCTACGTGTACGTGACAGATTATATCTCAAAAAATTCCATGATTCATTATTCATTCAATTCAAAATATATACAATATTATTGAATCGTTTCATTCGCGAGGAGCTGGATGAGAAGAAACTCTCATGTCCAGTTCTGCAGTAGAGATGGCATTGAGAAACAACCATCAACTATAACCCCAAAAGAACCAGATTTCGTAAACAACATAGAGGAAGAATGAAGGGAATATCTTATCGAGGCAATCGAATTTGTTTCGGCGGATACGCCCTTCAGGCACTTGAACCCGCTTGGATCACATCTAGACAAATAGAAGCGGGGCGACGAGCCATGGCACGATATGCGCGTCGTGGTGGAAAAATATGGGTACGTATATTTCCAGACAAACCTGTTACAGTAAGGCCTACCGAAACACGTATGGGTTCGGGGAAAGGATCTCCCGAATATTGGGTATCCGTCGTTAAACCGGGTCGAATACTTTATGAAATGGGTGGAGTATCAGAAATTGTAGCCAGAGAAGCTATTTCTATAGCTGCGTCCAAAATGCCTATACGAACTCAATTCGTTATTGCGGGATAGGGATATGGAACGAAAGGAAAGGGGCCTTGTGATGAAAAAACCGCAGTTTTTTTATTTCTGGACAAACAATCTTTCTTCTTTTTTTCTTCGCCCTTTAGTTAGTTAGCATTGAAAGAAAAAAGAGAAAAATAATAAGAATGATATGATTCAACCTCAGACCTATTTAAATGTAGCGGACAACAGCGGGGCTAGAGAATTAATGTGTATTCGAATCATAGGAGCTAGTAATCGCCGATATGCTCATATTGGTGACGTTATTGTTGCTGTAATCAAAGAAGCAGTTCCCAATATGCCTCTACAAAGATCAGAAGTGATCAGAGCTGTAATTGTACGTACATGTAAAGAACTCAAACGTGACAATGGTATGATAATACAATATGATGACAATGCAGCAGTTGTCATTGATCAAGAAGGAAATCCCAAAGGAACTCGAGTTTTTGGTGCGATCGCTCGGGAATTGAGACAGTTGAATTTTACTAAAATAGTCTCATTAGCTCCTGAGGTATTATAAATAGATTCTAAATAAATACTAATAGATGAAAACATAATAAAACATAAAAAAAGGGAGGTTCATAGTAAGATATCTGAACTGAATTAGATTCCATTAATTAGTAGAATGCATTAGTAGATTGTTTCTCACGCATATACCTTTAATAATTCATGAAAAAAAAAGAGTAGAGCATGCTGATTATATAAAAACCCGGAGGCACAAATAATTATAGTTCATCATGGGTAGGGACACTATTGCCGAAATAATAACTTCTATACGAAATGCTGACATGGATAAAAAAGGAACGGTTCGAATAGCATCTACAAATATCACTGAAAACATTGTTAAAATACTTCTACGCGAAGGCTTTATCGAAAATGTGAGAAAACATCGAGTAAGCAAGAAATATTTCTTGGTTTCAACTCTGCGACATAGAAGGAATAGAAAAGGGCCATATAGAACTGTTTTAAAACGTATCAGCCGACCCGGCCTACGAATCTATTCCAACCATCAACGAATTCCTAGGATTTTAGGAGGAATGGGTATTGTAATTCTTTCGACTTCTCGAGGTATAATGACAGACCGAGAGGCTCGACTAGAAGGAATCGGGGGAGAAATTTTGTTATATATATGGTGATCTTTATGATCTACGAATTGCATCCGTAGGAAAACTTCCTATTTTTTTTTGAAAAAAGAGGAAAGGTTGTCTAATATCACTCCTACTCCATGAGTTGATAATTAAAGGGGTTACCTGGAATGAAAGAAAAAAAATGGATTCATGAAGGTTTAATTACTGAATCACTTTCCAATGGTATGTTTCGGGTTCGTAGTGACTTTTCAACATTCCTCTCGTTCGGATACAATCGGAGGTTCAAAATTTCAAGAGACTTATTTTCTTTTCTTCGAAGGAGTAGATTCAAAATTTAAATAAAATTAAGGAGAAACAAATATGAAAATTAGGGCGTCCGTTCGTAAAATTTGTGAAAAATGTCGACTGATCCGCAGGCGGGGACGAATTATAGTAATTTGTTTCAACCCGAGGCATAAACAGAGACAGGGATAAATTTTTTATTAAAAGAGACTCTCCAAAGGACTCAATACACAAACAAATAAAGGACCCATTTTGATATGAAAATAAAATATACGTATATTTCTGACTCATATTTAGGAGATGATAAAATATGACAAAAACCATAACAAGAATTGGCTCACGTAAGAGTGGGCGCATTAGTTCACGTAAGACTGGACGTCGAATACCAAAAGGGGTTATTCATGTTCAAGCAAGTTTCAACAATACCATTGTAACAATCACAGATATACGGGGTCGGGTTGTTTCTTGGTCCTCCGCCGGTACTTGCGGCTTCAAGGGCACAAGAAGAGGGACGCCGTTTGCTGCCCAAACCGCAGCCGCAAACGCTATTCGTACAGTAGTAGATCAGGGTATGCAACGAGCAGAAGTTATGATAAAGGGTCCTGGTCTTGGAAGAGATGCAGCACTACGAGCCATTCGTAGAAGTGGTATACTATTAAGTTTTGTCAGAGACGTAACCCCTATGCCACATAATGGGTGTAGGCCTCCTAAAAAAAGGCGTATATAGAAATAAGAATTGAGAATTGAACGAATTTCAAGAGAAAGAAATGATTAAATGATCGGATCAAATAATATGACTATGTTTCGAGAAGAAGTAGCAGTATCTACTCGGACACTACAGTGGAAGTGTGTTGAATCAAGAGAAGACAGTAAGCGTTTTTATTATGGACGTTTTATTCTGTCTCCGCTTATGAAAGGTCAAGCTGATACAATAGGCATTGCGATGCGAAGGGCTTTGCTTGGAGAAATAGAAGGAACATGTATTACACGCGCAAAATCTGAAAAGATACCACATGAATATTCTACCATAGAAGGTATTGAAGAATCCGTACATGAAATTTTAATGAATTTGAAAGAAATTGTATTGAAAAGTAATCTGTATGGAACTCGCGACGCATCTATTTGCGTCAAGGGTCCTGGATATGTAACTGCTCAAGACATCATCTCACCACCTTCTGTGGAAATTGTTGATACTACACAGCATATAGCTAGCCTGACGGAACCAATTTATTTTTGTATTGGATTACAAATCGAGAGTAATCGAGGATATCGTATGAAAACACCAAATAACGCTGAAGAAGGAAGTTATCCAATAAATGCTGTATTCATGCCTGTTCGAAATGCAAATCATAGTATTCATTCTTATAGTAATGGGAATGAAAAACAAGAGATACTTTTTCTCGAAATATGGACGAATGGAAGTTTAACTCCTAAAGAAGCACTTTACGAAGCCTCCCGTAATTTGATTGATTTATTTATTCCGTTTCTACATGCGGAAGAACAAGATAAAAATGTAGAGGACAATCAAAATAGGGTTAGTTTACCCTTTTTCACTTTTCATGATGGATTGGATAAACTAAGAAAAAAAAAAGAAATCGAATTGAAATGTTTTTTTATTGACCAATTAGAATTGCCTTCGAGGACCTATAATTGCCTCAAAAGGTCCAATATACATACATTATTAGACCTTTTGAATAAGAGTCAAGAAGATCTTATGAAAATTGAACATTTTCGCATAGAAGATGTAAAACAGATATTGGTCATTATACAAAAACATTTCGTAATTGATTTACCTAAGAATAAGTTTTTTATTTGTTGAAGTCCATTGGAATTGGAA